TTTGCATTCTATCCAGCGATGGAACAAAAAATGAGAAATTCGTTTCTTCTTTTTATTTTGTGTTCAATAAAAAAAAATGAACAATTATAATTCTATAGGGTTGAATAAAAATTAAACTAATCTTTTGATAAAATTGCTATGCTTAGTGTGTGACTCGTTGGTTTTTTGAGGGTTAGTATAAAAAACGAGCCCCACGGTATAAACAAATAACTATAGAAGTAATAACCAACTCATCACTTCGTATTATCTGGGTCCAAAGAATCAGTCAAGATATGATATATTGTTCATATTGTTGTAGCAACTGAAATCTTTTTTTATTATTTATTAAAAAATATGCTTCTAAGTTGTCAATCGAAATAAAAAAGAAAGGGTATGGATAAATGGAAGGATGAGAGAAAGAAAGAAAAAAAATATTGATGATATAGAATTCCAATATGTAAGGTCTATGAGTCATCTCAGAAAAAAGCTGTGTAATAAAGCATCAATACGGATTCATCATTAACATTAAATGGATCTGCTCATCGAACAAAAAATAAAGAGCTTCGAGCCAATAAAGGCTAAGAATATTGACTCAAGAACTAATAGCTCCATTGTAGAATTCAGACCTAACCATTAAGTAAGAAGCGATGGGAACGATGGAACCTGTGAATTCAAAAGATTCTAGTGAAAATGAATTCGAATGATTCATGGATCGGGATGGCGGAACCGACCAGAAACCAATTCATCTATTCGGAAAAGTTATGAACTAATGATAGAACTGAAATAGAAATTGAAAGAGTAAATATTCGCCCGCGAACACTTTATTTTCTTGGATTGCTAAATTTGGGTCAATCCAATACGATAAAGAGTAAAACAAAAGAAAGATTCGTTTTAACATTCTAAAATAGATAAATATAAGAAAAAAATAGTTATGTTATTTAATATATTTAGTTATCTATACAAACAAGATATACAAATTCATAATAGATTTGATCTAGATTAAATGAAATCCATGATTCATTATATTACTTATTAAATACATGTATATCTTCATTCAAATTATATTCTATCTGAAATGAATTCAAAATGTTTAATTTGAATTCATTTTATTCGCGAGGAGCTGGATGAGAAGAAACTCTCACGTCCAGTTCTGTAGTAGAGATGGAATTCAAAACAAACCATCAACTATAACCCCAAAAGAACCAGATTCCGTAAACAACATAGAGGAAGAATGAAGGGAATATCTTATCGAGGTAATGATATTTGTTTTGGTAAATACGCTCTTCAGGCACTTGAACCCGCTTGGATCACATCTAGACAAATAGAAGCAGGTCGACGAGCAATGACACGAAATGCACGTCGCGGTGGAAAAATATGGGTCCGTATATTTCCAGATAAACCAGTTACAGTAAGACCCGCAGAAACACGTATGGGTTCAGGTAAAGGCTCTCCCGAATATTGGGTAGCTGTTGTTAAACCAGGTCGAATACTTTATGAAATGGGTGGAGTAACAGAAAATATAGCCAGAAGGGCTATTTCAATAGCAGCGTCCAAAATGCCTATACGAGCTCAATTCATCATTTCGGGATAAAAAAGAAATAGGCCTTGGGTAAAAAAAAATAGCGGGTGCGGGTTTCTTTTTTTGGACAAACAATATTTCTTTTTTTCTTCGACCTTTGTATTGTAAAAAACAGATAAAAAAAATGATATGATTCAACCTCAGACCCATTTGAATGTAGCAGATAACAGCGGGGCTCGAGAATTGATGTGTATTCGAATCATAGGAGCTAGCAATCGTCGATATGCTCATATTGGTGACGTTATTGTTGCTGTGATCAAAGACGCAGTTCCAAACATGCCTCTAGAAAGATCAGAAGTGGTCAGAGCTGTAATTGTCCGTACTTGTAAAGAACTTAAACGTGACAACGGTATGATAATACGATATGATGACAATGCCGCAGTTGTGATTGATCAAGAAGGAAATCCAAAAGGAACGCGAGTTTTTGGTGCGATTGCCCGAGAATTGAGACAGTTCAATTTTACTAAAATAGTTTCATTAGCTCCTGAGGTATTATAAATAGTAGGGTATTTAAAAGAAATATATTAAGATTCGTTTAGTAGATTTTGTCTCACGTATATACCTTTCAAAATTAATATTCATAAACAAATACGTAAAAAAAAAAAAAGAAAAACATGTTGATTATATCCAAATTTGGAGGCACCAATAATTTTAATTAATCATGGGTAGTGATACTATTGCTGACATAATAACCTCTATACGAAATGCCGATATGTATAGAAAAAGCGTGGTTCGAGTAGCATCTACTAATATCAGCCAAAGTATTGTTAAAATACTTTTACGAGAGGGGTTTATCGAAAACGTGAGAAAACATCGAGAAAACAACAAATCTTTTTTGGTTTTAACCCTACGACATAGACGGAATAGTAAAAGGACTTATAGAAATCTTTTAAATTTAAAACGAATCAGTCGGCCGGGTCTACGAATCTATTCTAACTATCAAAGAATTCCTAGAATTTTAGGTGGGATGGGAATTGTAATTCTTTCTACCTCTCGGGGTATAATGACAGACCGAGAGGCTCGACTAGAAAGAATAGGCGGAGAAATTTTGTGTTATATATGGTAATCCTTCTAATATCCGAATTCAATACGAAACTTCTTATTTGTGAAAAAGAAAAGAGAAGGGGTGGGTTGTCTAATAGGGTTCTTCCTCCACTAGTTGATACTTCAAGGGGGTTTTACCTGTAATGAAAGAACAAAAATGGATTCATGAAGGTTTAATTACTGAATCGCTTCCCAACGGCATGTTCCGGGTTCGTTTAGATAATGAAGATATGATTCTAGGTTATGTTTCAGGAAAGATCCGACGTAGTTTTATACGGATACTGCCAGGAGATAGAGTCAAAATTGAAGTAAGTCGTTATGATTCAACCAGAGGTCGTATAATTTATCGACTCCGAAACAAAGATTCGAAAGATTAGGTGTTTTTTCAACTTCACTATTTATTTCGTAGGAATACGATTCAAAATAGAAAATTTCAAGAAACTTATTTTCTTCCAAGAAGTGGATTCAAAATTAAAGTAAGGAGTGGGAAATATGAAAATAAGAGCTTCTGTTCGTAAAATTTGTGAAAAATGTCGACTAATCCGTCGTCGGGGACGAATTAGAGTAATTTGTTCCAACCCAAGACATAAACAAAGACAAGGATAATCAGCCTTGTTAAAGACCCGATATAAAAATAAGAAGGGGATCTGTTTTGACATGAAATGGATATATCCATATATCTCTGACTCAAATTTATGAGATGATAAAATATGGCAAAAGCTATACCGAAAAAAGGTTCACGTGGACGTATTGGTTCACGTAAGAGTACACGTAAAATACCAAAGGGGGTTATTCATATTCAAGCAAGTTTCAATAATACCATTGTGACTGTTACAGATGTACGGGGGCGAGTGGTTTCTTGGTCCTCTGCCGGTACTTGTGGCTTCCGAGGTACAAGAAGAGGGACGCCATTTGCTGCTCAAACCGCAGCAGGAAATGCTATTCGTGCAGTAGTAGATCAAGGTATGCAACGAGCAGAAGTCATGATTAAAGGTCCCGGTCTTGGAAGAGACGCAGCATTACGAGCTATTCGCAGAAGTGGTATACTATTAACTTTCGTACGGGATGTAACCCCTATGCCACATAATGGCTGTAGACCCCCGAAAAAAAGACGTGTGTAGAAATAAAAATTGAAGATATTTCAATAGCAAGAGAAACAAAGGAAGAGAAACAAGAGAAATAAATGATTCAATGATCTGATCAAATAATATTATTATGGTTCGAGAGAAAATAACAGTATCTACTCGGACACTACAGTGGAAGTGTGTTGAATCAGCAGCCGACAGTAAGCGTCTTCTTTATGGGCGCTTTATTCTGTCTCCGCTTATGAAAGGTCAAGCAGACACAATAGGCATTGCTATGCGAAGAGCTTTGCTTGGAGAAATCGAAGGAACATGTATCACACGCGCAAAATCTGATAAAATATCACACGAATATTCTACCATAATGGGTATTCAAGAATCAGTACATGAAATTTTAATGAATTTGAAAGAAATCGTATTGAGAAGTAATCTCTATGGAACTTGTGAGGCGTCTATTTGTGTCAGGGGCCCTGGATATGTAACTGCTCAAGATATAATCTTACCGCCTTATGTAGAAATCCTCGATAATACACAGCATATAGCTAGCTTGACGGAACCCATTGAGTTGGTTATTGGATTACAAATAGAGAAGAATCGCGGATATCTTATAAAAGCGCCAAATACCTTTCAAGATGGAAGTTATCCTATAGATCCTGTATTCATGCCTGTTCGAAATGCGAATCATAGTATTCATTCTTATGAAAATGGTAACAAAGAGATACTATTTCTCGAAATATGGACAAATGGAAGTTTAACTCCTAAAGAAGCACTTTATGAAGCCTCCCGGAATTTGATTGATTTATTGATTCCCTTTTTACATACCAAAGAAGAAAATTTAAATTTAGAGGGCAATCAACACATGGTTCCTTTACCCCCTTTTACCTTTTATGATAAATTGGCTAAACTAACAAAAAATAAAAAAAAAATGGCGTTGAAATCGATTTTTATTGACCAATCAGAATTGCCTCCCAGGATCTATAATTGCCTCAAAAGGTCCAATATATATACATTGTTGGACCTTTTGAATAACAGTCAAGAAGATCTTATGAAAATGGAGCATTTTCGCATAGAAGATGTCAAACAAATTTTAGGCATTCTAGAAAAAAATTTCGTAATTGATTTACCGAAAAATAAGTTTTAAATTCATTGGATTTTTTTTTCATCTTTTTTTAGAAAAAGGCCAAAATAGGTTTTGAATCTTTAGGACAATTCATATATTGGGAATTGGCATAGATTCATAATTGAATTGAATAGATGTATCTAGGGAGAATTCACTTTGAAGCGACTGTTCCCTAGATACATACGTCGTGATATTT